TAAGTGATAGTGACAACCACAGTGACAGTTACATGTATAGTTTCATTTGTGATGAAAGTGGAAATAGTAGTGAAAGCGAGAATTCCAGTATAAAAACTAGCACGAATGGTAGTGATTTAACTATAAGAGAAGGTTCTAATGATCCTGATGTAACTCAAAAATACAGGCATTTATGGGTTCAATGCGAAAATTGTTATGGATTAAATTATAAGAGATTTTTGAAGTCAAAAATGAATATTTGTGAACAATGTGGATATCATTTGAAAATGAGTAGTTCGGATAGAATCGAACTTTTGATTGATCCCGGTACTTGGGATCCTATGGATGAAGACATGGTATCTCTGGATCCCATTGAATTTCATTTGGAAGGGGAACTTTATAAAGATCGTATCGATTCTTATCAAAGAAAGACAGGATTAACGGAGGCTGTTCAAACGGGCATAGGTCGGCTAAACGGTATTCCCATAGCAATTGGAGTTATGGATTTTCAGTTTATGGGGGGTAGTATGGGATCCGTAGTAGGGGAGAAAATCACTCGTTTGATCGAGTATGCTACCAACCAATTTCTACCTCTTATTATAGTGTGCGCTTCCGGCGGGGCACGCATGCAAGAAGGGAGTTTGAGTTTGATGCAAATGGCTAAAATATCTTCTGCGTTATATGATTATCAATCAAATAAAAAGTTATTCTATATATCCATCCTTACGTCTCCCACTACTGGTGGGGTGACAGCGAGTTTTGGTATGTTGGGGGATATCATTATTGCCGAACCCAATGCCTACATTGCATTTGCGGGTAAAAGAGTAATTGAACAAACATTGAATAAGACAGTACCCGAAGGTTCACAAGCGGCTGAATATTTATTCCATAAGGGCTTATTCGATTCAATCGTACCACGTAATCTTTTAAAAAGCATTCTGAGTGAGTTATTTCAGCTCCACGCTTTCTTTCCTTTAAATCAAAATTCAATAATCAAGTAGAGCATTAAGTTCAATTCTTTTATTTGTAGAAAAAAGGGTAGTTAGTTTATCGAAATCAAAGAGAAGTATGAAGTTTTCTTTAGTGATCTAAGTAAAATCTAATTGTATCAAAGAATAAAAAGTTGCGGATAATTCTTTTTTTTTTCAGGAGATCCTCTTTTCCTATACTATAGTTCTGATTCCTAATTAGGAAGTTTCCATCAACAAGATATGATAGTAAGAGTGAACTCTTTCTTCCTCGAAATTAGGCTAGGCAAATAAAACTATTTTCATGTTCTCTTCTTATGGTATCTATATAGAAATAGAATTCAATCAAATAGAAATATAGATTTTTGTATCTTTCTATATCGTCCGAAAATCCTAAGAATCCCTGTTGGGGCGGATTCTAACAAACCTTTTTTCAGGAATTTTGAATAAACCCCTTTTTCTTTATTAAATTAGAAGACAAGAACAAAAGAAGAATAATGGTTATCATACATATATTTCATGTAGAAAAATGACAATGAATAAGGCTTTTTGTTTAGTTCTACATTCTTTGCACTTATTATATAATATATGAATTTTACTTTTTATAAGTTATAAGATTTCTTTCTATTATAATAGAAGATGTCCTTATTTTATAACAATAACAGGTACAAATATTAAATTGAGGTACTCATTGCTATGACAATTCTAAACTTACCTTCTATTTTTGTGCCTTTAGTGGGCCTAGTATTTCCGGCAATTGCAATGGCTTCTTTCTTTCTTCATGTTCAAAAAAACAAGATTGTTTAGACTCGATGATACCAAATCTCATTCATTTTTTTAAGACTTAGCTAAACTTGGATTCTAACACAAATATATATATTTAGTGGAATATGGGATAATATACGACTTCCCCCGAACATAAATGAAAGAGCTCTTATCCATGCAAAATGAGATATGGGTAAATGAATTATAGCTATGGGTCGGCGAATGTCTGAATCTGAAATAGAAGGTCATGTGTAGATATCTATAGATATCTATAATGGGATCCTATGAAGGGGGTGTTATTAGTTAAGTGAGATCTACCTAATTTGATGAATTATTCTTAAGTACTCCTAAAGGTTCACATCAAAATAGTGCTAATTGATGAGAGTTACTTCGGAAACAAAAAGAAGAAAATGAAATTCATTTGGGTTATTCTCTCAATTCTAATAAAACGCAACTGGATCTAGTATGAATTGGCGATCAGAACATATATGGGTAGAACTTATAACAGGTTCACGAAAGGCAAGTAATTTATGTTGGGCCTTTATCCTTTTTTTAGGTTCATTAGGATTCTTATGGGTTGGAACTTCCAGTTATCTTGGTAGGAATTCGATATTTCCGTATCAGCAAATCGTTTTTTTTCCACAAGGGGCCGTAATGTCTTTCTATGGGATAGCAGGTCTCTTTATTAGTTCCTATTTGTGGTGCACAATCTCATGGAATGTAGGTAGCGGTTATGATCGATTCGATAGAAAAAAAGGAATAGTATGTCTTTTTCGTTGGGGATTTCCTGGAAAAAATCGTCGCATCTTCTTCCGATTCCTTATAAAAGATCTTCAGTCCATCCGAATCGAAGTTAAAGAGGGTATTTATACTCGTCGTGCTCTTTTCCTTTATATGGAAATCAAAGGCCGAGGGGCTATTCCTTTGATTCGTACTGATGAGAATTTTACTCCACGCGAAATTGAACAAAAAGCCGCCGAATTGGCCTATTTCTTGCGTGTACCAATTGAAATGAACTGAAGAACGTAAATGCTTTCTAAACAGAAGGGAAAAAAGGAAAGAATCTTCTTTTTTCTATAACACAGCCTAACTGAAGTTTTTTCAAAGCGCTCATTCAAACTAAAGCTATACGGAACAAACATAATACAAAACTCTTTTTGTGAAAAAAGAAAGGGTTTTATATATATGTATAGAAATCTATCCACCTCAATTCAGTAACAAATCGAAATAATAGATTCATCCCATATATCAAAACATTTAGGAATAAAGAATTTATCTTCGAGGTTCAATATTTTGAATTGATACGTTAGATCTAGATAGATCGTATCCTGTAAATTATCTCTCTTTTGTCAATGCCAATCGACTTTTTTCCTTTTGGGCTCCTTAATGATTAAACAATTGAATCTCTTATAACTATCTGATTTCTCTCTTGGTTTGCCATTCATTTTTGATCATCACAATATTCTTCAGAAATATCCCTGAATTATGGCCGGCAAATCATATTTCTTTTTTTATTATTATTTCTTCATTCGAAATGGGCTGTTATTCTATCTTCTGTATTCTTTCTAGATTCAAAGACTAATCGCTGAATCATAACTAAAAGGGGACTAGATTCGTGGGTTCAATACTTTGGATGTATATAGAGCTCGGACTTGGTCGAACTATTAGATCGTATAGAGTCGACGAATGAGGTGGGGTGGGTTCATTAACAATTCACAGATGAAAAAAAAATGGAAAAAAAGAAAGCATTTATTCACATTCTATATCTTGTATCTATAATATTTTTTCCCTGGTGGATCTCTCTCTTATTTAATAAAAGTCTTGAATCTTGGGTTCTTAATTGGTGGAATACGAGACAATCCGAAACCTTTTTCAATGATATTCAAGAAAAGAGTATTCTAGAAAAATTTATAGAATTAGAGGAACTCCTCCTGTTGGACGAAATGATAAAGGAAGATCCGGAGACACATCTACAAAAACTTCATATAGGAATCCACAAAGAAACTATTCAATTGATCAAGAGGCAGAATGAGAATCATATTCATACAATTTTACACTTCTCAACAAACATAATATCTTTCGTTATTCTAAGTGGTAATTCAATTCTGGGTAATGAAGAACTTGTTATTCTTAACTCTTGGGTTCAGGAATTCCTATATAACTTAAACGACACAATAAAAGCGTTTTCTATTCTTTTAGTAACAGATTTATGTATCGGATTCCATTCGCCCCATGGTTGGGAACTAATGATTGGTTCTGTATACAAAGATTTTGGATTTGTTGATAACGATCAAATTATATCGGGTCTTGTTTCCACTTTTCCAGTTATTCTAGATACAATTTTTAAATATTGGATCTTCCGTTATTTAAATCGTGTATCTCCGTCACTTGTAGTGATTTATCACTCAATGAATGACTGAAAAATGATCCACTGGTATTACGCCAATTAGAATGTTTGTTACCTTGTACATAACTAAAGCATTCCAAATCATGTTTACTCTCTCTATTTCTTTCTATTTGTACCTATTCAAGGGATTCCTCCAATATTCCAGTACAAAATCATCGAATAGATAGGGAATTATACTAAAGACCTACCCAATTTATTGTAGAAATTGTCGGGATCAACGATTGAACCATGCAAACTATAAATAATCCCCTTTCTTGGATAAAAAGGGAAGAAATGACTCGATCTCTTTCCGTATTGCTCATAATATATATAATAACTCAGGCATCCATTTCAAATGCATATCCCATTTTTGCACAGCAAGGTTATGAAAATCCACGAGAAACAACGGGGCGTATTGTATGTGCCAATTGTCATTTAGCTAATAAGCCTGTAGATATTGAGGTTCCGCAGGCAGTACTTCCTGATACTGTATTTGAAGCAGTTGTTCGAATTCCTTATGATATGCAACTGAAACAGGTTCTTGCTAATGGTAAAAAAGGGGCTTTGAATGTAGGGGCTGTTATTATTTTACCCGAGGGGTTTGAATTAGCCCCTCCCGATCGTATTTCTCCTGAAATGAAAGAAAAGATAGGCAATCTGTCTTTTCAGAGCTATCGGCCCACTAAAAAAAATATTCTTGTGATAGGTCCTGTTCCTGGTCAGAAATATAGTGAAATTACCCTTCCTATTCTTTCCCCGGACCCTGCTACTAAGAAGGATGTTCACTTTTTAAAATATCCCATATATGTAGGTGGAAACAGGGGAAGGGGTCAGATTTATCCTGACGGGAGCAAGAGTAACAATACAATTTATAATGCTACAGCAGCGGGTGTAATAAGTAG